AATATCTTTTATAAGGAATCGGAGGAATATGCGACGATTTTTTCCCGGAAATCCCCAACGAAAAATACAGACTACTCCTTCCTTTCTATCGAATCGATCATAACCACTACCTACATTCCAGGAAATTGTGCACCACAAATAAGAGCTAATAAAGAGACCCGCAATTCCGTAGAAAGACATCACGATTCCTTGTGGAAAAAAAATGATTTGCTGAGGCGGAAAAAAAGATAGCAAATTTCTACCAAGATAACTGGAAGTTCCAACTAATAAGAAGCCTAATGAACCTAAAAAAAGGATAAAGGCCCAGCAGAAATTACTTATTTTTCGAGACCCCGTTATAAGTTCTATCCATATATCGTCTGATCGCCAAGTCATACTTTACTCGATTGCATTTTATTGGAATTGAGATAATACCCCAGAGAAATTTGACTTTACTTTTTTGTTTCCGAAGTAACTCTCATCAACTAGCACTAGTTTGAGGTGAACTAGCACTAGTTTGATGTCAACCTTTAGGAGTAATTCATCAAATTGGTTAAATCTAAAATAATAACATACTCTTTATTTAATACGATCCCACTATACATATCGATATACATATAGATTCACCGACTACATTTCAGCCATCCAGAGATCCTGATCTATTTGAAAATTGCTAGAATTGATATATCCATATATCATGTTTCTGCGGGCATAAGAGTTTTTTCCTTTATTTTCGGTGGAAATCACATGTTATACTATATTCCAATAAATAGATATCCGTGTTATGATACAAGTCCACGTTTTCAAAAAAAAATGGATGAGATTGGGTCCCGGCGGATCTAAACAATCTTGTTTTTTTGAACATGAAGAAATAAAGAAGCCATTGCAATTGCCGGAAAGACTAGGCCTACTAACGGCACAAAAATAGATGGAAGGTTCAAATTTGCCATAGAAGGGGTACCTCGATTTACTATTTGTATCTGTTATTATGTTATTATATAAATAAAGATATCTTGTAATAATTATAATTAAATTAAGAATTTGAATTCTAATTAGATAATATTTATTATTAATAGAATTTGAAGAATTCAAAATTCTTAGTATAGATCTAAGTATTTATATATCTAAATCTAACTGAGTACGTATAATAAGAATAAGTGCAAAGAATGTAGAACTGTAGAACTAAATAAATGGACTTATTCATCTCCTACATGAGAAAGATATGTATGATAATAAACTTTATTATTTTTCTTCATTTCTTTGTCTTTTGTTCTTGTCTTCTAATTTTCTAAAAATAGATAAAGAGTTTTTTACCGATTATCGAAAGATTCGTTCGAATCCGACCCAACATGAATTTTGAGCTAAAATGGTTTTTCGGGAGATAGAGAAAGATACAAAACTCTATTATCTATATTTAAATTTCAAATTATATACCTAAGACAAGAACAAATTCGTTTTATTTTCCTAATTTCACGAAAGGAAGAACTCACTCTTGGTGATAAAGGCTTCTTGATTCGTAATCAGGAATATAGGTCAAAAAAAGAGTTATCCTCAACTTTAGTTTTGATTCTTTCTACAATTCGATCTTCTATCACCAAAGAAAAATCTATTATTATCTTATTTACTTTGATTCCGATAAACTAACTACTTTTTGCTACAAACACAAAAAAAAAATAATTGAACTTAGTGCTCTACTTGATTTTGCTTGACTTTTGATTCAAAGGAGAAAAGGCGTGGAGCTTAAATAACTCACTCAGAACGCTTTTTAAAAGATTACGTGGTACAATTAGGTCGAATAAACCCTTCTGGAATAAGTATTCAGCTGCTTGTGAACCTTCGGGTACTGTTTTATTCAATGTTTGCTCAATTACTCTTTTACCTGCAAATGCAATGTAGGCATTGGGTTCGGCAATAATGATATCCCCCAACATACCAAAACTAGCTGTCACTCCACCAGTTGTCGGAGATGTAAGGATTGATACATAAAATAATTTTTTATTTAATTGATAATCATATAAAGCAGACGATATTTTAGCCATTTGCATCAAGCTCAAACTTCCTTCCTGCATGCGCGCCCCCCCAGAAGCACACACTATAATAAGAGGTAAATTTTGATTGGCAGCGTGTTCAATCAAACGGGTGATTTTCTCTCCGACTACGGATCCCATACTACCCCCCATAAACTGAAAATCCATAACCCCAATTGCTATGGGAATGCCGTTTAGTTGGCCTATGCCTGTTTGAACAGCCTCGGTTAATCCTGTCTTTCTTTGATAAGAATCAATACGATCTTTATAAGGCTCCTCCTCCGAATGAAATTCAATGGGATCCAGAGAGACCATGTCTTCATCCATAGGATCCCAAGTACCGGGATCGATCAAAAGTTCAATTCTATCCGAACTACTCATTTTCAAATGATATCCACATTGTTCACAAATATTCATTTTTGATTTCAAAAATTTCTTATAATTTAATCCATAACAATTTTCGCATTGAACCCACAAATGCTTGTATTTTTGAG